CTCTAGAAAGTACGTATCCGCTTAATATTTCTAACAGAACGGCGGCTTTCTCTTGTATTTGGAGAAAAAGGAAAACAAAAGGGGGTCCGTTGTTCCCCATTGTCCCTATATAATTTGTATAAGAGTCCGTTCGGCGAAATAGAGAATTTAGAAAAAATCCGAAATATATTTCCTATCATCTATATTTCCTTTCGAAATAGAAACATGGGAATTATTGAAATATCTCTTCTTTTGACATTATTATCTTTAAAAACACTTTGCGGAACGATCTATAAAACAATTGATACAGTTTGATTCCTCATACTCAAAACTCAATTAGTTAAGTAGTATTTCTAGAGTCCACTTCTTCCCCATACTACAAGTGAAAGGGAAAATGTAAAGACTACCATTAAAGCAGCCCAAGCGAGACTTACAATATCCATGTGAATTATGTCCCCTATCTCTATAAATATGAAGGAATTTTTCCATTATTGTTCACTAATACTAATAATAATGAAATCAATGGTACAGAGTAAAAAAAAGGATTCTTATTTCGGACTATTAATTTAATTTAATGAAGCAATTCAATAAATCCACATACATATAATAAATTCCTATACTATTTTGAACAGCCTATTCCACTCTTGACCGGTGGAAAAGGGGGGGTGCTTTTTGAGCTTTTTCTATAAAAGCCAATTACCCAATCGAATATTTTTCGAATACCTGAATACTCATAGACTCCTTTGAGTGTGTATACAAAATATATTCCCCTTTTTCACAATTACTAATTACGAACTAGTTAGATATAACCTTCGGCTCTCTAATCGAATTCAAGGCTCAGTCAGTAACCACTACTTATACTTACTAGAATCTTTCCTTGAATCCTAGACACAAGGATTTACAGAACTTGAACTTTTGAGAACCCCAGATGCTTAGAATCGAGTAAGTACGTATCAAGAGACAAAGGTCTCTCCTTCGGCTGGGGAATAATTCGGTGAGTTATAGGTTCTATCAGTCGATAAGGAATTTCGGGTCTTTTTTTTAATTAGAATCAGGCGACACCCGGATTTGAACCGGGGAAAAAGGATTTGCAGTCCTCCGCCTTACCACTCGGCCATGCCGCCAAAAATATTGACTTGACTGCGAATTTATGAACAACTCTTAGATTTTTATTTAAAATTAAGGTTCCCTAATGACATAAGAAAATCCAAATGATAACTAATCAGTATTGCGTCTTTTCAATAAAAAAGAATCTTTATTATTTCTCCGCTTTTCTTTTTATGAGTCTAAAATTCCATTATAACAACAATTATGAGTATATGTAAACCCACCCCGAAACCAGAACAGAAATTACACACACAATCGAGTATCTTCTATATGATATATAGGTATCTGCCTTTGTTTAAGTTAAATTAATAAATAGAACGCCTTTTACACCCGTATTTTCGAATTATATGAAATAGTACTAAATCGGTCAAAATATCTTTTTTCTCTGCAAATCTTTTTTTCACAATACAATAGACAGGGCAAAAAAGGTTAAGTAAAAAAAAAATAAACTCTATATTGTTTCTGATTATTTCTGTCTTTATCTCGGCGAAGGGATCAAATGTTGCATCTTTTTTTTTGGTATCCAATCGAATAGGAATATGTAATATCATAATAATGGTAGAAATAGAACGAAGGGATATTCTATACAAAATTCAATAACTATAAATAAATCGAATTAAGCGTTAAGCCACAGAATTTTTTTTCCAAGAATGTTTTATTTTATCAATTCCTTTTGTATCTATTCTGTTGCAAATTGAAATTTGAGTCGAAAATTTTCTTTATTCCCCCCCGTTCATAAAGATTTCATACATTCCATATCTGTTCATATATTCATATATGGAGTTTTTTTTGTGTCAAATTTTATGTGATTTAGTAAACAGAATATAAATTCCATCAGAGCTAGATCGATCTATACGATTCAATGAAGAATGAGCAAAAAATGGGATTTTTCTATAAATGGGGAATTCAGTTCAAATGCTACGAGATGGAAAAGAGGGAATGTCTACAATACCTGGGTTTAATCAGATACAATTTGAAGGATTTTGTAGGTTCATTGATCAGAGCTTAACGGAAGAACTTGATAAGTTTCCAAAAATTGAAGATACAGATGAAGAAATTGAATTTCAATTATTTTTGGAAACTTATCAATTGGCAGAACCCTTGATAAAGGAAGAGGATGCTGTGTATGAATCACTTACATATTCTTCTGAATTATATGTATCCGCGGGATTATTTTGGAAAACCAGTAGGGAGATGCAAGAACAAACAATTTTGATTGGAAACATTCCTCTAATGAATTCCCTGGGAACTTTTATAGTAAATGGAATATACAGAATTGTGATCAATCAATTATTGCAAAGCCCCGGTATTTATTACCGGTCAGAATTGGACCATAACGGAATTTCGGTCTATACCGGCACAATAATATCAGATTGGGGAGGAAGATCAGAATTAGAGATTGATGGAAAAGCAA